GCATAGCTTCATAATAATTCTGTAAAGCTTCCGCATAATTTCCTTCAGATTGAGCCGACATCCGTTACGGTCGTCATTCGCTTTAACGAATTCTCCGTTTCAGAACCGTATGTGAGATTTTCATCTCATACGGCTCCTCCTTTAGGTGCATAATGAAAATAATATATGGAAAAAAGTGATGTCATTATGAACTAAGCGGGGCTAATGTTTTTACAAGAAATCCCTAGCCAACCTTCTTGCAAAAGATCTTTTCTTACTACCAAGTGGGTTCATGCTAGATAAAAATAAAAAAGGAAACTCTAAAAATTTCTTTGTTCTCAACGCCCCTAAATTTCCAGGAATTAGTCACTTCAACAGTCTTCAATGGTTATACGGGTATCCAAAGTACGAACGAGATGGATGTTTATTGTTCCAACCATTTTAATTAGTCCCAATCCCAAAGAAGAAGAAGAAAGAAAGGGAATCATTTTGAAGAAAGTTTTCGTGTTGTTGATTTCTCGGCGTAGTGCTTCTTCCCCGATGCCTCCTATTCGTATATTGTATTAGTGTAGTAGGATTGATCTCTAATACGGGAACCATAGGTAAAAACCTTTTGCTCAATACTAGAATTCATAATTGAAGCATCTAAGGCTGCATTAATCGTGGATACATGACAGAAGGGATTGCTTTTTTTATATTCTAAACTTCACCTTCAAAAGCGTAGATTTTTTTTTCAATATTCGTTTTTCTTTCTATTCCAAATCGGCGAGAAATAAAAAAAAAAATAATGATAATCAAATCGCACCATCTCTGTAATAAGTAAATGCCTCTTTTTCTCCGGAAGTTGTCGGAATGACTCGTAATAAGATATCGGCTATAATTGTAAAGGTTTTATCAATAAAATTTCCATTTATACGCGATCTTGGCATAGGTAGTAATCCATTCTATAACTCTTTTTATTTCCTTTACCTTTTCTTTTGTAAGAAAATTTTCTCACAAACAAAGGAATTGTATAGTACGAACTCACATAAAAGCGGACTCATAAAAAAAAACCTTCTATCTACTTCCAATTCCAATTTTTCCGGTCAAAAAAGGGATCTATATAACCATAATCTAAAAAACTATGAATAACTCGCTATTCACCCAGGTACTCAGTCATAATCCTGATGTCGGAGAGATGGCCGAGTGGTTGAAGGCGTAACATTGGAACTGTTATGTAGACTTTTGTTTACCGAGGGTTCGAATCCCTCTCTTTCCGTACTTTCAACTAATTCACCAATCATACGTGATTGACCACAATGTATCAAATCAAATAAAAAAGAATAGATAAAAAATCTACCTTGTTTTGATTTTGAAATAGATTCTCTATTCCTAATTTTTTTGATATGGAAAATGCTGGGAAGAGCAAACAAGGGATCCAAATCTCCCTACCAATCTATGATACATGAATAGGAAAAAGATTCCCCGACAAAATCCCTTACCTTGTGCGTGCCTTTTTTTTTTTATAAAAAACGAGGGCAAAGCGGAGTTGTCCGAACTCTTGTTTTTAGTTATTTTTTTTACTTAAGTTAGGTTTATTAAGTCTGTCGAGAGTAATATTCTACGACAAGCAATTCATTTATTTTCAAACCGACGCATTTCCTATCTATTATTTGATTGACTAACCCTTCATATTGGAATGTGTGAAGAGTCAGATGGTTTGGCAATTCCTCAGGGGCAGATGAATCAAGAAGATTTTGAACCAAAGTTCTAGAGTTTTGTTCATCCTTCACTGTAATAATATCTCGGGGTTTGCAGCGATAACTTGGTATATCAACTATACGACCATTAACTAAAATATGTCCATGGTTAACTAATTGGCGCGCTTGAGGAATAGTCAAAGCCATACCCAATCGAAAAAGGATGTTATCCAAACGCATTTCAAGTAATTGTAGTAAAACTTGACCTGTTGACCCCTTGGCTTTTCCGGCGATACGAACATATTTAAGTAATTGGCGTTCTGTAAGACCATAATGAAAACGCAATTTTTGTTTTTCTTCTAAACGAATACGATATTGAGATTTTTTTCCGGAGCGTGATTGGTTTCTAAGATCGCTTCCTGCCTTAGGCCTTTTACTAGTTAGTCCCGGTAAAGCCCCCAGACGGCGTATTTTTTTAAAACGAGGCCCTCGGTAACGTGACATAAAGACTCCTTTTTTATTGAAATTGTACAAAACTAAACAAAATTAAAACTGAACTAAATAATAATGATAAATGACGTGAAATCCACTCCAATAAACTATTGGAATACAAAGAGTAAGAAGATATATTCTCTCAATATACAGATTTTTTTTATTGTATATACAATATATATAAATCAAATAAATCACAAAAATTCTTCTTTATTTTCTTTATTTATTTTGCAAAGATCGAACTCTTTTACCCAATATATCTTCCTATATGGAAGTTTATATGACATAATATAAATGGGGTGGTAACTCTTGGAAAAAGATGAAAGAAGTCTTTTCAATCTTCTTTTATTTTGAAAGTGCATTAAAAATCATGTAAAAAAACGAAAAAATATGGAAAAGCCGGCTATCGGAATCGAACCGATGACCATCGCATTACAAATGCGATGCTCTAACCTCTGAGCTAAGCGGGCTCAAATAAATATATCATTAAATAAATAAAACATAACCTTAATTAATAGAATATAGCAGTATATCGACTTTCTAATTTTCATTTTATTAGTTTCTAAATAAGAAAATCTTAATTAGATCATAAATCTTTTTTTTTTAGTTAAATGATATCTGATTTGAAATTCTTGTTTTTTTTGTTCTAACCTCATGCTATTATTATTTTATACTTTTTTTTCTAATTTTTTAGAATTATTCGAATTTCAAATCTACGAAGTAGACTTAAAATCTTTTTCCATTGCACATTGTAGAATTCTAAGTTTTAATAAAAATTATCAATTTCTTTTCATGAAAGTAAAAGAAAAAAAAGAATCGACCGTTCGACTATTTCTTCAAATTTAAGACAAATATGAGAAAAGGAAGAACATATATATGTTATGTAATATATAACCATATTGAATTGCAAATACAAAAATGATAGAATCTTTGTTGATTAGACTAAATCAATATGGGTCGGGCTCAAAAAAATGAAAGAAGATACCAAAGAAATAAGTATCTATATGTAATGAATTCCAAGGTTTCAGCATAAGAAAAAGTGGAAAGATATCATAATGAGATCCTAATAAAAAGGGGGATATGGCGGAATTGGTAGACGCTACGGACTTAATTGGATTGAGCCTTGGTATGGAAACCTACTAAGTGATAACTTTCAAATTCAGAGAAACCCTGGAATTAACAATGGGCAATCCTGAGCCAAATCCTTGTTTACGCAAACAAACCCGAGTTTAGAAAGCGAGAAAAAAGGGATAGGTGCAGAGACTCAATGGAAGCTGTTCTAACAAATGGAGTTCACTACCTTGTGTTGATAAAGGAATCCTTCGATCGAAACTTCAACTCAAAAAGGATGAAGGAGAAAGTCTGAATATAGGTAACACAAAACGATCTCAAAAATAACGACCTGAATCTCGATTTCTATTTTTTTATAAACAAAATAGAAATGTTGTGAATCAATTCGAAGTTTAAGAAAAAATCAAATATTCATTGATCAAATGATTCACTTCATAGTCTGATAGATCCTTGGTGGAACTTATTAATCGGACGAGAATAAAGATAGAGTCCCATTCTACATGTCAATACTGACAACAATGAAATTTATAGTAAGATGAAAATCCGTTGACTTTTAAAATCGTGAGGGTTCAAGTCCCTCTATCCCCAACTCTACTCCCCAAAAAGTATGTTTGACACTTTACCTTTTTTTAGTTATTCAAGAATTTCTTATCTTTTTTCATGCATCCTACGCTTTTACAAACTAATTTATTTTCTGATTATATACAAGTCTTGTGGGATATATCATACACGTACAAATGAGAAAGAAATATTGATTTGAATGATTTAGAATCTATATCATTTTTCATTTTCAAACTTAGAAGATCCAAGAAATTCCCGGTCCAAAACTTTTTTAATTTATTACTTTTGAGTTTCTTTTTATTGACATAGACCTAAGTCATCTATTAAAATGATAATGATACTTCGGTAATGGTCTGCATAGCTTAGGTGGTAGAGCATAGGACTGAAAATCCTTGTATCACCATTAGTATGATACTTCGGTAATGGTCTGCATAGCTTAGGTGGTAGAGCATAGGACTGAAAATCCTTGTATCACCATTAGTATGATACTTCGGTAATGGTCGACATAGCTTAGTTGCAGAGGACTGAAAATCCTTATGTCACCGGCCGGGATAGCTCAGTTGGTAGAGCAGAGGACTGAAAATCCTCGTGTCACCAGTTCAAATCTGGTTTCTGGCATAGGATTAATTATTTCTATTCTTCAAATTAAACGTATTTTTAGTAAAAAAAGTGCAACCACCCCTTTATCCCCCTCTCTTTTTTTGTTCATGTTGTGGATCCATCCGTTCAAAAAGAATGTAGAATACTTTATACATAATACATATTCGAAAGGAAAGGTTAACTGAGTTCTGTTTTAAAGAATTAAACAAAACAAGTAAAAAAAAGGTCTAGATCTTCTATATCTATAGTTGAAGGGCAGAAATACCCCAAGATTCATTAGATACAATAGAAATTTAATTGTACCCCCCCTCATTTCATTTATTGCTTTCCGATCTTATTTATTCATTCCCAGTTATGTGACTAAAGTTGACTAAGTTATGTGCGCGATACAAAGTTCATAATGCAGAACTCGTTTTTTTAGTTCATCCTATTGGCTCCGCTTTTACGAAATAAAAAAAAGTATCTTTCAAATTGGAGATCAAGCTATCTTATGAACGAGACCTCAATTCTTCTGTTTGTTTGATCTAAAAAAGAATCGAATTAAAAATATTCCTTGAAGGTCTGTAGTTGTAGAAGCTAAGGCTCCTTTTTTATCATTCAATAAGCATCTTGGATTTC